CAAAAAGTCGATAGAATTCTTGGATAATGGGTTTAGATAGATCCTTTCCGGTTGAGACCACGCATAAAAGTTAGATTGACATAAATTTACAAGGTAAAATTTCCATTTATTCATCAAAAAAGGCGTATCCTTTGAAGCAAAAATGGATTTTCCTTGATATCTAACATAATGAGTGCAAGGATCCTTCAAAAACCGCAGGATAACCTTCAAATGATTAGGAAAGACTTTTACAAGATGTTCTATTTTTCCGTAGAAATGGATTCGCTCAAGAAGGACCTGAGAGGATTTTGACCGTAAATGAGAATCTCGGTTACGTAAAAAAAGGAGGATAGATTCGTATTCAGATACATAAGAATTATATAGGAACCAGAAAAATTTTTGATTCCTTTGTGAAAGTGAAAAAATGTAAATGGATTTCTGTGAAGTAAGAAGACTATTCCACTTCCAACACTCATGAAGAATAAATCGACATAAATGCAAAGAAGAAACATCTTTCACCCAACAACGAAGGAGTTGAACCACGATTTCGAGATGGATTGGATAGGGTATTAGTACATGTAACACATAATTTAAATGTGAAAATTTGTCCTCTAAAAAGGGAAATATGGAATGAATTGATCGTAAATTATGAGATTTTACCATTTCTGACCTTTCTAAGCAAGATGTGAATCGTGTGGAAAATGGAATTTCCATAATAAGGGAGAACCCCTCCGATATCATTTGATAATATAAATTATTGTTGTATCGAAAAAACAAATTTTGATTCGAATATTTAGTGGAAATAATCAAAAAATTTTGTTGATACATTCGAGAAATTAAACGTTTTACAATTCGTAAACTCAATTTATGGTCATACCTGACATTTTGTGACAGCAGGGACTTATTTAAACCAGGATCATGGGCAAATACATAAATATACTCCCGAAAAATAAGTGGATATAGGAAGTCATGCTGCTGCGATGGATCTAATTTTAAATATCCTTGAAACTCTTCCATTTGAAATTTCATAATTTCATAAAAAAGCAAAGTTTTTGGGATTATCAAGTATCAAGTGATACATAGTGCGATACAGTCAAAACAAGAGTATTTATAGTTAATAGTTAAGAAAAAGTTAATAGTTAAGAAAAAAATAAATAATAAATAGAGTAAGATAACGAAAAAATACCTCGGCAAAAGAGAAAGTCATCAACGGATTCTCTATCCTCTCCTTTATCCATCTAACTGTTTTATGTTCATTAAAGGATAGTAAAGATGCCTAGAAATTTTTTATTTTTGCAAGCCAACCGCTATTTTGATTTTGGAAACAATCTCTTTATCAATATACTGCTTCTTATACACCTTCGGCTCCACCCCAGAATTTTAATGGTGAATAGCTAATAGTTAGGACTCATAAAAAAAGGAGAATCCACTCATGGAAAAACCCTTTCCCGCATCAGGCACTAATATTATTTTTAACATATAATTAGATCGGAGAATTCTTCAAATTAAGAAAAGAAGCTCGTTGCTTTTTTCATCTCCCTAGAATTTGAGCTATGGAGCTCTATCCATTTATTCACTTAACCCGACTTTGAATTTTTTTGGTTTGGTTTTGCGCCAAGAATTCAAACAAAGTTTTGTATCACTTTGGTAATAAAAAAATTCCTGGAATTCTCCATTGATACGACATGCTGTTTTTTCCATTCATTCCTTTTTATTTTGGATCAGTCGCGGTTTTCCCAACTCTACCGATAGTATGGACGAATTGATTTCTTCATAGAAATGTGTAAAAGATGCTAGCCGCACTTAAAAGCCGAGTACTCTACCGTTGAGTTAGCAACCCCCAATAAACCATAAACCATATTATATTATTAAATTAATAAATCAAAATTCAGATGGATAGATACAATCGAAATCCCAATAAAAAGAAAAGAAATTGAATTCCCCGGCGCATTCAATTTTTTAACTAGCAAGAAACTGAAAGATAAAAAGGAGAATTGATTCGAAACTTAAAAACGAACGGATCAGATAAAACTACAAGAAATTATCAACTAAAAATGAAGGATATAATCCAAATTCAGAAATCCTTTCTTGCTGTCGCTTATCTTATACCCTGCTATGTAATGAAGTAAAAAAAAAAGGTATAACAGGTATAACAATAGATGCAGTTATCCACAACGAATTATATTTGGTTGAGAGGCGACTGTCAATATGAGTGTGAATGTTGAGAAAAAAAATACACTTGATAACGAATACAATAAAGAAAGCAAAAAATTCTAGAAAATAAAGGGTTGACCAAGTTATATATAAATCATATAACCCCCCGTTTTTTTATTTCATTGATTGAATTCTCTTTGATTAAGGCGGAGTTACATAAAAAAACCGATTTCTTTGAAATATCTTGAACAGTTTCTGTAGGTTGAGCACCCCTTTCAAGGAAATAGAGAATATCAGGAAAATTGAAATAGGTCTGATTTTTTATTGGATCATAAAAACCAACCTTTCGAAATGGTTTGCCATCTCTTCGGGATCGAACATCCATTGCAACGATTCGATAAATAGTTCGTTGTTTTCTACCACAGCGTCTCAAACGAAGTTTGAGCATGTGCCTCCTTTAGCTAAAGCATGTAATTCCATTAAGGAATCATAAATAAGTATAAGTAATTGTAATTGGTTGAGGGGTACTATCGATATCTATATTTTATCCATACCATATTTTTGAGTAATCAAAAATTTTCACTTAGATATCTAGCTAATCTATACGATCTATTTGAATTCTTTATTTTTTCTATGTTTCTATATGAATATGTAATGTAATTTCTTTTTTGTTTACATATTTTACATCCGTAAATAGATTAGAAGACCTCGCTTAATTCAATCAATAGAATTAAGCGAGGTCTATTTCGAACTTAGAACTAATTAGAATTACAGAAAGGTGCTCAAAAAGACAATCTTTTTTGATTCTAAAAAGATTTATTTTGATTTTGATATAGTTAAACTATGAATAATTTTTCTGATATACTGAGAATAGATACTCTTATATTATATTTAAATATTTATATTCTTTCTATAAATATTTAGAATAGTAATAAAAATAAAATTTGATTTTAGATTCTATATGGGTATGCTCTGGGACGGAAGGATTCGAACCTCCGAATAGCGGGATCAAAACCCGTTGCCTTACCACTTGGCCACGCCCCATTTCTATTCGTTACTACTAAACACTAATAGTGTTGTTGGTTGTTCGTCAATTCCAGTCAAAAATTTCTATGAACTAGATAGTTCATAGGATTTTGATACATGTAGATATAAAATGAAACTTCATTTATTGATCATAATATATAATTCAATTAAGATATTGGATGAAAGTACGATTTCTTCTATTCATTTTTTTTTTTTCAGAATTGAATGAAGAATTTTCGCTTGGTATACTCTAACTTTTTACATTACTTTAGTTATTTTTAGATTAAAAATTTTAAAAATCTTTTAATAACTCAAAAAAAGTATCTTTCTATGTTTAAGAATAAAAATTATGTTATGCTTAATATCTTTAGTTTGATCTGGATCTGTTTTAATTCTGCCCTTTATTCAAGCAGTTTTGTCTTGGCCAAATTGCCAGAGGCCTACGCTTTTTTGAAACCGATCGTAGATATTATGCCAGTAATCCCTCTTTTCTTTTTTCTTTTAGCCTTTGTTTGGCAAGCTGCTGTAAGTTTTCGATAAGATCTTAAATGATCTTAAATACCGTGCTACAAAATTCATAATTTAGTCCCGAAAAAAAATGAAAAATTAGAATAAAAGACTCAACCCAACTTTAGATTTAGAAACAGATTTCTGAAAAATTTTGTCTTTTTCCTATGTTCTAAAAATTGAAAATCTATTCTCTTTTTCCCAAACAAAAAAGAAGATCTTGGAGATTATGTAATGCTTACTCTCAAACTTTTTGTTTATACAGTAGTGATATTCTTTGTTTCTCTATTCATCTTCGGATTCCTATCTAATGATCCAGGACGAAATCCCGGACGTGAAGAATAAAAAAAAAAATTGTTTTCTTTGCTTCATTTTTAACTGTTTTTAGGATTTTATCTCTTTCACATCCTTAACCATAAAAATGAAAAGAAAAACGATTATAAAGTATAAAGAACGTTTTTTCAAAAAAAAACATAAGGGGATTAATTCGAAAGAAAATGAAAATACAAAGAGTTACCAACGTAACAGAAAGGGAAAGAGAGGGATTCGAACCCTCGGTACAAAAGATTCGTACAACGGATTAGCAATCCGACGCTTTAGTCCACTCAGCCATCTCTCCCAATTAATTTCATTGGTAAAATTGAAAAAGTTCCATATACAAAACAAGTATGTAATGCTTGCCAAATGAAAAAAAAAGCGCTTTTTTGTCTCACTACTTTTTCACTATTACTATCACACTTTTACTATAATAGATAGTGTAAAATTTTGTAATAGATAGTGTAAAATTTTGTTTGTTAATTATTCATTAAAAATGAATATTAAGGGTTTTAGATCCTTATATAAAAGCTTTAATTTTTAATAATTTGAAGATAATTTTAAGATTTATTAAAAAAAAATAAGAAATAGAAAATAAATAAATAAAAATAAATATAGAAGAATAAATAACTAATAAATCCATTTTAAATAGAAATTCTAGTGAAATATTCTATTTTTAAGTAAAATATAAAAATTAGATAAAAATTAGACACATTAATAATAAAAATTTATAAATTACATAAGAATACTATATATGTAAATAGCTTTTCATATCAATTTCATATTTCATATGAAAAGGTCATATGAAATAGCTCCCCTTTTTCATGTTGATTTCCACGGCCTGGCCCCGGTCGGTACCTAGCCGGGCCCCTTTTTGTTATTCAAACAAGAAGGAAAAATAATAATAAATAAGAATAAAGGACTATTTCCATTTCTATTTTCTATAATTTTTCTATTTTCTATAATTAAAGAATCATAGTCTCATTTCTGATTTTATTGTTTTTTTACTGGATAAAAAA